CCTTAAAATATCATAAACGGTTTCTGTAGGTTGAGCTCCTTTTTCAAGAAAATATAGAATAGCAGGAACATTTAAATAAGTTTGATTCTTTATTGGATCATAAAAACCCACTTTCCGCAGATCTCTTCCCTCTCTTCGGGACCGAACATCAATTGCAACGATTCGATAGACGGCTCATTGGGATAGATTAGATCAATAAGAACCCCCCCTAGAAACGTATAGGAAGTTTTCTCCTCGTACGGCTCGAGAAAAATGATTCAAAGTTATGTATATAGAAATTCGAATGGCAATTTGAATAAGTCCCTAAAATCATCAAATGACTTAGACTAAGAATTCAGTCCTTTTCTTCTTTCCTCTAAAAAAAATCATTTGTATACTCATAACTCAAGTTGAATAACTCTTAAATAGTCCAAAAGAAAATCCTTTTGCATTTCGTTTATTGAGCAGTCTCAAATACCCTTTGATTTCAAATTTAATATGTCTCATTTCGAATCGATTTGAATTCTGCATTCGGACCCAAATCCAATTGGTGTGACAATTAAAATACAAAGGGTGTTTCCTTGTTCCGAAATCCTTTATCTTTGTTTTGAATCATTGGGTTTAGACATTACTTCGTTGATTTTGAATCCTTTCAAAAACAAAAACGGCAGCAACATACCTTTTTTGTTATTTCTTTCTATCAATATTTCTTTCTATCAAAGAATAGAATCATACTAGTGGCGGATTCCCACACGATATATAATTTTTTTATCGAAAAGGTTTTTTTATCAATTCCAACAAAATTTCCTTTGGGATTTGAAACTTGATTGATTTGGATCCTTTCGATTTCTCTGTCAAAGATATACTTACGAAGTTGTTCCAACTTATTGATTAACACTAACCCTAGACCCTTCGCCCTTGAGAAATGAATCAATACTTTCTACTCGAGCTCCATCATGTACTATTTCCATTACACCCCAACAATAAATGTTGGGTTCGAGTGGAACAAAGGATGTCGAGTCAAGAGCATTCTTTATTATAGAATGATGGATATAAAAATCCACAACGGATTATGTCCTTCAAGTCGCACGTTGCTTTTTACCACATCGTTTCAAACGAAGTTTTACCATAACATTCCTCGAATTTGGAACCGCTATGCGGTTGATTCAATTATGGAATCATGAATAGTCATTGGTTCAGTCAAGACAGTCGGTACATCGATATCGAATCTATCTTAAGTTATTATTAGTTATTTTTTTTTTTGAATAATTTAATCTAATTTTATATTTTTATATATTAAATTATTTATTCTATATTATTATATTATTATTTAATTTGAATATTTAAATATTTAATTAGAAATTATATATTTTTTTTTATTTCTATTTTATATATTCAAATTATATTAATATTCTATAAGTATAGTATAAATATAGAATATATTTCGAATTATTATTTCAATTTCGATTTAAAATGCAAAAAATTCCAATTTTTTTACAAACAATTACAATAAAGACGACTACAATAAAGACGACATTTGATCATTCCTAAGAAAGAGAAATCCATGTTTCTTTTTGAACTCAATCATTAATTTAATAAATTATTAATTTTAAACACTAAGAAATGAAATAAATAATAGATTGGAAAAATCCAATCTATATTCTATATGAATATGAGAAGATGGATATATGAGATTTTTTTGATTTTGAATTCAAATATGTAATCTATAACCCTATCTTGCCTAAATCTCCAACAGATTTAGTTGTATCTACGTGTCATAAGATTTCTTTTGGTTAGACCGAAAGAATCAAATTCTATCCAATATTACACTTTAGAAACAATCTAAATTATTTACTAGTAAATATTTACTATTTTAAAATAGAATATTTACTATAAATACATATGCACTGGGACGGAAGGATTCGAACCTCCGAATAGCGGGACCAAAACCCGATGCCTTACCACTTGGCCACGCCCCACTTTTATTTCTATTCGACACTAATAAACACTAATATTGTTATCGATTGTTCGTCAATTCCAGCCAAAATATCTAAAGAATCCATTAGACTCTGTTGTTAGTATTTTGACACACGAAGATATCGAATTCAACTTAATTTATTGATCATTACATATAATTCCATTAAGATATTGGATGAAAGTAGAATTTCTTCTATTCTCCTTTGCGATTTGAGAATGGAAGGTTTTTTGGTTGAGTAAGTAAGTTCAGAAAAAAAAAAAGAAGGATTTTGGGTCTATCTTTTTTTATTTTTTTTTCATTTTTCACTTCTATCAATAACTCAATCAAAATGCAATTATCTAAAAAACAAAATTTCTGTTATGCTAAATATCTTTAGTTTGATCTGTCTTAATTCTGCCCTTTATTCGAGTAGTTTTTTCTTAGCCAAATTACCTGAGGCCTACGCTTTTTTGAGTCCAATCGTAGATTTTATGCCAGTCATACCTCTACTCTTTTTTCTCTTAGCCTTTGTTTGGCAAGCTGCTGTAAGTTTTCGATAAGATCTTTCATCTTGTACTAGAAAAATAAATGATTTTTTTGAGAAAAACGATTCTAATAATTGATAAGATCAGACAAGTCTTCCAGTATGAACCCTTGATTCAAACATTCAAATTCTTGAATAGCCACAATCCGGATCACCTTGTTTTTGTTTTCCCATTCTAACTATCTAACTATTTTTTTCTGTGAATGAAAAACCTTATCTTATTATGATCCGCCAAAATATCAAAAAGTGGGTATAAAAAAATTATAAAAAATTATTGAATATGAATAGATAAGATAATAAAAAATTTTATATATTTTTATAACAATTACAAAAAATTCATTTCGATTTCTAAAAACTATTTCAGTTTTCGTTATAAAAAAAAAAAAAAAATAGGATAGATATTAGGATATTAGGATATATGGTATAAAAATAGAGAATCTATTCTCTTTTTTCAAAAAAAAAAAAAATGATCTTGGAGATTGTGTAATGCTTACTCTCAAACTCTTTGTTTACACAGTAGTGATATTCTTTGTTTCTCTATTCATTTTCGGATTCCTATCTAATGATCCAGGGCGTAATCCTGGACGCGACGAATAAAAAAGGGGTTCTTTGCTTGATTTTCCATCTATTTTGTTTTCTAATTATCTAATTTCTAATTAGAAAATTAGATATATAATTATTTCCTATTTGTTATTTTAAATTCTATTTTATTTTGATATAATAATATATCTTATTTTGAAAAAATCAAAAGAATTTAAAAAATTCGAAAGAGAAATCAATATAGTAAGTCATCAACAGAAGCGGAAAGAGAGGGATTCGAACCCTCGGTACGAACGAGTCGTACAACGGATTAGCAATCCGACGCTTTCGTCCACTCAGCCATCTCTCCCCATTGAAAAAAAAAATACTAAATATTCAAATCCAAATATAAATAATATATATAGTAATAGAAAATAACAAATAGAAAATAAAAAAATAATCTATATTCAAATTTATATTTCTATTAATTAATATAAATAATTAATAGAAATCAAATTTGAATTATGTAAAAATAAATGAAATATCAAAAAAATGGAATTCTATAATCTATAATAACATTTCTCTAACAATAATATATATATACAAAATAGACAAGTTGTATTGTGTAATACATTTTGATTTTCATTTTAAATTTTAAGTAGTAGTTTGATCTGAAATTCCAATCAGTTAGATTTAGATAAAGTAAGAAAGATTCTAAAGATTCAAAAAAAGATTCAATTCGATATTTATAATTTAATTAAAAAAATAAAAAAAAATAATTTAATTTTTAATAATAAATAAAAAATCTAAATAGAATTATAATATAATAATAGAAAGAAAATAAAGAAATACTTCTTCGCCCCAAAGCGAAAGGGACTTTTATTATTCCCGCGGCCTGGCCTGATCCGTACCTCGCCAGGCCCTTTTTTTGATTATATAATATTTTATTTTTTTGAATAAAATGAAAAATGAAACTGGACAATTTTTTTCTGTTCTAGTTATAAATTTAACAGTTTTCTTGAACCATATCTATCAAAACCCCTTCAGGAAAAAAATAGAACTTTTTTTTTTTATTTTTTTTTTATTTTTTTTTTAGTTATTTAATTATCTTTTCATAATCTGATTAAGTCCTCTTCAGTGTTCGACAAAAGTTCCATTTCGATACAATAATAGAACTGTAGCGGGTATAGTTTAGTGGTAAAAGTGTGATTCGTTCTATTAACCCTTTAATAGTTAAAGGGTCTCCCGGTTTGATTACTATTCCGATCAAAACCTTTATTTTTTAAAAGGAATTAATCCTTTACCTCTCAATGACAAATTTGAGGAAAATTATACATTCTCGTGATTTGTATCCAAAGGTCAATTAAAAATGGAAAATTTGGATTATGAAATTACGAAACATGAATTTTTTTTGAATTGGATCAATACTTCCAATTGAATGAATATGAGTAAGAGATCTATGGATGAAGATAGAAAAATAGGTTTCTAATCGTAACTAAATCTTCCATTTTTTTATAGAGAGAAGCAAAATAGCTATTAAATGATGACTTTAGTTTACTAGAGGCTTCAATCAACATATTTCTTTTTGTTTTAGCTCGGTGGAAACAAAATATTTTTCCTTAGGATTCTCTCAAATAGAAATAGAGAACGAAGTAACTAGAAAGATTGTTAGAATCCCCTCCTCTAGAGGGATCATCTAGAAAGCAAGTTGTTTTGAATTGAATGCATTCATACAAAAAGCTGACATAGATGTTATGGGTGAAATTTTTTTTGTAATTTCGTTCCCGTCTTAGATTTGGATCTGGGAATTTCTCCATTTTCCATAAAGGAGCCGAATGAAACCAAAGTTTCATGTTCGGTTTTGAATTAGAGACGTTAAAAATGATAAATCAACGTCGACTATAACCCCTAGCCTTCCAAGCTAACGATGCGGGTTCGATTCCCGCTACCCGCTCTATTGTGTATTAATTAATACATCATCGAGTTGAAGACGCAATTACT